ATAAACAAGGTACTTTTATTGATTTTATTTATTATTTAATATATATATATTTTCATTTTATTTTTTATTTTCTTAATTTATTCAAAATTTTTTTTATTAACATTTAATAGATTGGTATTTATATATTCAAATATTGGATTGTAGATATCTCTTTTGAGCCCTTACTTTATTTAAAATCTAAATGGAATTGGAATTTCTGATAAAAGTTTTTAGATATATATTATCTATATATAGCTTTATATAGCTATCTATATAATAAATAATAAAGATATAATAAAATAATATAATAAATAATAAAGATATAATAAAATAATAAAGAGAGATAAAGAAGGGCTTTTTTCAAGCCTTACTTAATGTATCATAGTAATTATTCTTTTTCATTTTTCAATTGGGGGAGAGATGGCTGAGTGGATTAAAGCGTCGGATTGCTAATCCGTTGTACGCGTTTTTCGTACCGAGGGTTCGAATCCCTCTCTTTCCGTTTCTGTCGATGACTTGGTATTTTTTTTTTTATATATAGTTAAAGAAAGATGTGGAATAGATAAAAATTTGCAAATCAAGCAAGGAAAACAAAAATCTGATTTTTTATTCTTCACGTCCAGGATTACGTCCCGGGTCATTAGATAGGAATCCGAAAATGAAGAGAGAAACAAAGAATATCACTACTGTATAAACAAATAGTTTTAGAGTAAGCATTACACAATCTCCAATAGCATTTTTTTTTTCAAAAAAAAAAAGAGAATAGATTCTCTATTTTTATACTGCATACCCTATTTTATGACACCAAGAAATGAAGTGATTTCTAGAAAAAAAAAAAAAATTTCAGAAAATCAGAGTTGAGTTGTTTATTAATGAAAATTTTCTTTTATACCAACAATTATATATTGTGGGGGACTCTAATAGGGTCGTTCAATGGAAAAAAAAGTTATAACAAGAAAATGAGAGTGATCTAGATTTAGCACAGCTATACAAGAATTTCAATATTGAACTTAACGGTTCAGACTGTATGTAAGACTTATCTGATCTTATATTAGAAATTGTTAGAATTTTTTTTTCGAGTAAATCATGAATTTTTCTAGGACAGTATGAAAAATCTCATCGAAAACTTACAGCAGCTTGCCACACAAAAGCTAATAAAAAAAAGAACACAGGTATTACTGGCATAATATCTACTATTGGATTCAAAAAAGCGTAGGCCTCGGGTAATTTGGCTAAGAAAAAGCTACTTGAATAAAGGACAGAATTAAGACAGATACAGATTAAACTTAAAATATTAAGCATAACAAACATTTTGTTCTTGAAGATAATTTTTTTTTGAGTTGATTGAGTTATTAATATCTTATTATTGATATAAGGGATAAGGTAAAAATGAATAACATAAGGTAGGTCAAAAAACCTTTCTTTTCTTTGATTTGAACTCAGCCAATCAAAAATCCTTCCATTCTCAAATCAAAATAGATATAGAAGAAATCCTACTTTCATACAATATCTTAATTGAATTATATCTAATGATCAATAAATTCAGTTTCATTCGATATCTACACGTATCAAAATCCTAGCAACAATCTAATTGATTCTATCAATATTTGGACTGGAATTGACGAACAACCAATAACAATATTAGTGTTTATTAGTCTTGAATAGAAATGGGGCGTGGCCAAGTGGTAAGGCAACGGGTTTTGGTCCCGCTATTCGGAGGTTCGAATCCTTCCGTCCCAGAGTATGCGTATTATATATATCATAGTATTATGATATTATATATCATAATATTCCATAATATTATATATGATATAATCATATCAAAATTATCATATCAAAAAAAGATTGCCTTTTTTGAACAACCTTCTGTTTAAGAGTCTAATATTAGATAGAATGTGATTCTTCTTTCTTATCATTATTTTTCTTATTTTTGATTCGTCTCTAAATCATATTTTTTTCACAAATTGAATCGAGTTTAAATACCATAAGACGTAGATGGAATTGAATCCATTTTTTATCTAGGTAAAAGATGGGAACATAGATAAAAAAAAAAAGACTTTTTTAATGAAAAAAAAGTAGGACGGGCTTTTCATCGTATGTCCATATCTTTCATATTCATATTTTAAATTCGTTATTCATAACTTACGTCTCATATATTTTCCATGATGTCATTTTAATTCAAAATCGAAATGTGAAAGCCTCTCTTATTCTCTATCCCTTAAATGGTGTGTGCAACTTGATTATTTTATTTCTGTGGATTTATGTGGAATTATAAATACGAAGGGCTTGCGTTTTTGGTACTAATTGAATTGAATCAATGGGATTAAGTCTCTTAAGACCGGTTTAGGCTAAAATAATTTAGAGTAAAAAAAAATTGGATTTGTTTTTGATCTATCTATTTGTTTTAAATCATTGATGGGTTAATTCGAATAGGTTTTTTTTATGATAATAAAAGATAATAAAATGTCCCTTCCCTTATTGGAAAACTTTAGTCAAATAATAATATCGAGGTAGAAAACTTTCAATCAATTATTTTGAATGATTTCCTATGAATCCTTGGTACTTGAAGAAGTGTTAAACTGGCGAATCCATCCTATCAAGAAACTTGAAAATGCGGATTCAAAAAGAACGTATTTCTTATTTATTCGTAATTTTTTCGAAATTTATAGAAATAAAAAAAAAAAAGAATAATATATATATTCCATTTCATATTAAATAAATATTGCATTCATACAAAAAATTGTATTCATCCAATATACTAAAAGAAAATCCAATATCTAAAAGAAAATGTGGGTTTAAAAAAAAAAATGTAATTCTTGCTGATACTTTTTAAGAAACTACCCATTCATAACAGTATAGATAACTATGTACCAACTAAACCAATGACTATTCATGATTCCATAATTGAATCAATTACATACCAGTTCCAAGAAACTAGAGGTTATGGTAAAACTTCGTTTAAAACGATGTGGTAGAAAGCAACGTGCGACTTGAAGGACATGATCAACTGTGGATTCTTATCTTACATCCACCATTTTCTTTTATATATAGGAATGAAGATGCTCTTGGCTCGACATCGTTTGTTCTGTTCCACTATAACCCTCATTTCATTTTGGGGAAGTTTTAATGTAAATATTACATGATGGAGCTCGAGTAGAAAGTATTAATTCATTTATCAGGGGCGGAGATCTAGGGTTAGTGTCAATCAATAAGTTGAAACAACTTCGTAAGTATATTTTCGATATAGAAATCGAAAGGATCCAATTCAAGCAAGTTTCAAATTCAAACATCCAATTTGTTGGAATTAGGAAAACTCTTTTGATCAAAAGTGTATCACGCGAGAATCAATCATTCATATGGTTCTTTGATAAAAAGAAATCACAAAAAATGGTATGTTGCTGCCATTTTGAAAGGATTAAAGATCACCGAAGTAATGTCTAAACCCAATGATTCAAAGCAAAGAGAAAGGATCCCGGAACAAGGAAATACCTTTTTTAATTGTTTTAATAACTAAACTTGTTAATTGTCTCAATAACTAAACTAGATCAGAATGAAGAATAGAATAGATTCTAAAGGAGACAGGCAAAAAGGGGGTTATAGACGGCTCAATAAATGAAATGCTTAAAGGTTTTCCTTTGAGTGAGAGTTACCCAACTTGAGTTATGAGGATACAAATAAGAATTTTTTTTTTAATTTCTTTTTTGGAAAAGAATAAAAAAAAAATGAAATCATAGTCTAATTGATTTGATAATCTATGGATCTATTTTACATTAATTAGAATTCTATACATATACATAACTTCCAATTTTCTCGAGCCGTACGAGGAGAAAACTTCTTATACGGTTCTGGGGGGGGGTATTGTTAATCTACATCTATCCCAATGAGCCGTTTATCGAATCGTTGCAATTGATGTTCGATCCCGAAGAGAGGGAAGAGATCTTCGTAAAGTGGGTTTTTATGATCCGATAAAGAATCAAACCTATTTAAATGTTCCTGCAATTCTATATTTTCTTGAAAAAGGTGCTCAACCTACAGGAACTGTTCATGATATTTCAAAGAGGGCTGCGGTTTTTACGGAATTTGACCTGAATCAATAACCGAAAAATTCAATTAATGAAATAAAAAAAAAAAAGAGGGTGTGGATGACTTGTCTATAGCTTTGGATAACCTTTTCTCTATTATTTCCCCCCTCTCTTGTTCTACTACACTTATTTATTAAAGATCAATCAAGTGAATAAATGAAATAATTGGTTTTATACTAGAAATAGAAAATTTTGACATTACCATCAATGGGTTGGTTTTTGTTGGAAATCTATGAACAAATAAAAAAACACAAGGGATTACGCTTGTTTATTCTACTTATATTTATTTATTGATTGAATAAACCCGAGATTTTTTTCTACTTTACTTCTTCCTTACCTTAATTTATTCTTTCGCCTACACTTTTTTTTTTTCTATTTATGTTCATTATCTCTATCGTGCCAATCCAACACAACTCCGTAGTTTTTTCTTTTTTTATTTATTTTCTCTTTTTTTCATTTTAATTATTATATATTTTATATATATTATATATATATATTTTCCTATTTCTATTTATTTCAATTAATAGAAATATATAATTTATAGATGAAATATTAATAAATAGATATTTCAATTGACTAATTAAATTTAATAATGAAATATAAAAAAAGAAAGATATTCAATTGAAATTGTTATTTCTATTTTTTTTTTTTTTATTCTTTTGTGTTCTCCATTGTATTCGTTTTTCACTATTCACATTCATATTGACAACAGTGGATCAAACAAATATAATCCGATTGTGGATAAATAGATCTAGTTATCTCCGCTTCATAGACTTGGTTTTTTTTATTTTACTTCATTCAATTCACATGATGGGCTCATTGTATTTTCTGTGATACAAGAAGTTACTTTTGTGTGATATAAAAATTTTGATTCAAAAAAAAAAAATAGATAATCTAAGAAGGGATAACATAAGATAAGATACAAGAGACGGTATATCC